GGTGACAGGCCTATTTTCTGTACTATCCATAAAATCCATTATAACAAGTCACACACTCATATTCCGGAAATACAGAAAGAACAAAATTCCACGATCGAACTACCAAAATAGAATAGGCTAGAAATCCAAGTTCTAACTGGTTGATTTTTTATTCAAAAACGTCTAAATTGAATAAATTTAATTCATTGAAATTTCATCCAATAAAACGGACGAATTATAAATCTCCAAAATAATTGCTAGAAATACCGCAAATAGAGCCATTGTGACACCCATCAAAGGAGTTGTTCCCCACCCCGGAGCTACTTTTCCATATTCTGAATTCAAGGGTTTTAATAAACTCCCTACACCAGTTCGTTTTGGGCGGGCCTTGTTCTCATTCTCAACAGTTTGTGTAGCCATAAATCCTATTGTATTCATTGAGATCTGTTGACTTTGTATACCATTCTGTTGTAAATAAACGATCTTATGATAGATCTATTGAGGTCTTGAAATTATAATTATATATAATATGGAAACAGCAACCCTAGTCGCCATCTTTGTATCTGGTTTACTTGTAAGTTTTACCGGGTATGCCTTATATACCGCTTTCGGGCAACCTTCTCAACAACTAAGAGATCCATTCGAGGAACACGGGGACTAATTGAAGTAATGAGCCTCCCAATGTTGGGAGGCTCGTTACTTCAATTGAGATAATGAAAAATCCTTTTCTATTTTATTTTTTAGTTGAAATTTTAGGTGGTTCTCGAAAAAAGATAGCGAAAAAAATTATCCCTAGAGTCGATACTAAAAGGAATGTATAAACCAATGCTTCCATAAATTCGATCGTGGTTTACAATTATAACTTCCCTACCTGTTTGTTTTTTCTTTTTTTATTCTTTTCTTTTTAGAATCATCTTGAAAGAGCGAGAGTCAAAGAAGTGGTAATTCCAACTCACTCGGGTACTCTACGTAAACCCCCTCAAAAAAAGAAAATAGAGGAAAAATACCAAAGTAGTCTTGTATCAGGCCGCCTGCCGTTTTGTAGTTGGATCTCCAAGCTTTTGGAATGCGCCAAACTCTACTTGAGTATCCAAATCTGGGTCAATACCAGCAAAAACATCTCTGAACAAGGTTCTAGCACCATGCCAAATGTGTCCGAAGAAGAAGAGCAAAGCAAATGAAACATGCCCAAAAGTAAACCAACCCCTTGGACTGCTACGAAAAACACCATCGGATTTCAAAGTCGCACGGTCTAATTCAAAAATTTCACCCAACTGGGCGCGTCTAGCATATTTTTTAACAGTAGTAGGATCACTATAACTGACTCCATTTAGTTCGCCACCGTAGAACTCCACGGTTACACCTACTTGTTCAAGACTATACTTTGATTCTGCTCTTCTAAAAGGAACGTCGGCTCTGACAATTCCGTCACCATCTACCAAAACCACCGGAAAGGTTTCAAAAAAAGTAGGCATACGACGTACAAAAAGCTCACGGCCTTCTTTATCTCTAAAGATAGGGTGTCCTAACCAACCAACCGCTATCCCATCTCCATTATCCATTGAGCCTGCCCTGAACAATCCCCCCTTTGCCGGATTATTGCCGATATAATCATAAAAAGCTAATTTTTCGGGAATTTTAGACCAGGCTTCTGAGAAACTTAGATTTTCTGATAGACCGGCACTAACCCGTCGGTATATCTCTTGCTGAAAGTAACCTTGGTCCCATTGATAACGAGTGGGACCAAACAATTCGATGGGAGTAGTTGCCGACCCATACCACATAGTTCCAGCAACAACAAAAGCTGCAAAAAATACAGCCGCGATACTGCTGGAGAGTACGGTTTCAATATTTCCCATCCGCAATCCTTTGTATAGACGTTGTGGCGGTCGTACGCTAAGATGGAATAGGCCCGCTAATATGCCCAATGTACCGGCTGCAATATGATGAGAAGCTATTCCTCCCGGAACAAAAGGATCAAAACCTTCCACGCCCCACGCGGGATTTACAGGTTGTACTGTTCCGGTTAGTCCATAAGGATCGGACACCCATATTCCAGGACCGTATAAGCCTGTAACATGAAATGCACCAAAACCAAAGCAAGCCACCCCGGAGAGAAATAAATGAATTCCAAAGATCTTAGGCAAATCCAAAGAGGGTTTTCTTGTACGTTCATCAGTAAAAATTGCTAGATCCCAATAGACCCAATGCCAGATAGCTGCCAAAAAGCAGAAGCCAGAAAACACAATATGTGCCCCGGCTACACCTTCGAAACTCCAAATACCCGGATTCGCTGCAGCCCCCCCTGTAATACTCCAACCTCCCCAGGAATTGGTTATTCCTAAACGAGTCATGAAGGGTATAACGAACATTCCCTGTCTCCACATTGGATCAAGAACAGGGTCAGAAGGGTCAAAAACGGCTAATTCATACAGAGCCATTGAGCCCGCCCAACCAGCAACCAGAGCTGTATGCATTATATGAACGGCAAGCAACCGGCCGGGATCATTCAATACAACGGTATGAACACGATACCAAGGCAAACCCATGGAAAATACCCCTTTTTCAAAGAAAAATAGACACTAACTAACTTTATTGCATTGGAAAAGACTATACTAATACTATCCTATAGGCCTCCCTGTTAAGTGGATTATTTCCTAATAAGAGTTAGGTTAATATTTATTCTATTCTGTTCGTAAGAAAAAAGAGAAGCAGATTTATTCTATACTCGATAAGTACCAATATGCAATGGAGGTTGATACCATTTTCTACGAGTAAATGCGTCTATCCGTAGTTATCATTAGAAGGGACTAGTTGTCTATCTTTCCTACCGTATAGATTGGAATAGATTGGATAAAAGAAATACGATAAAGCCAATATTCTAACGACAATAAAAACATATTGTTACGTTTCCACATCAAAGTGAAATATAGAATCTTTTGCCTTTCAATTATGCCTGTTGGAATTCCACAACTGCCGTTCCTAGTTCCTGACGACAACGAGGACGACGACGACGACGATGGATTTTGGGTTGACATGTAGTGCGACTTGTCAGATATATTGGGTCCTATGGGATTTCCCCGTTCTCTCTCCTAATCGAGATATCCTTTCTTTCACCCAAGCAAAATAAATGGAATCATCCAAAAAGTGGAGCGTGAAATCCATTATTGGGGGGATTCAGAATACTATTTTCATTTAGAATAATTTATGGTTGACTTTGGTTGGACTCAAAAAATGAAGTATCCAGGCTCCGATTAGAAAAAACCCAATTCGAAATAGATCTATGATTACGACGTGTATCATAAACGATTCTCGGTTGTTATTTGTAAAGTCATAACAAAAAGAAATGGTGACGAGAAGATTTGTCCTATATGCACAAATAAGGGGAGGCGTATCTTTACCCGGAGTAGAGCATAAACCTAAAAACATAAAAGAGACCCATTCAGGAACAAGAAAATCCCATCGTGATTTGAATTGAATCTCGATGAAACAATATATCAATGAGAAGTTAATTCAATAAGTTTTTTGACTTTTTTATTAATAAGGAAGAAATAAGTCCAATTTTCTTTTATTGAAAAAACTAAAAAAAGCCCTTTCGTTGCAAGTTGGAAAAACCTGCTTTTTTCTAGAGAAAAAGCATATAGGAAAAAAAAGAAAGAGCACTGGAATCTATACATTGATTCTTTTCTTGAACCGTATGCATCAAAAGGTGCATGTACGGTTCGTAAGGGATACAATTTGACCCTAATCAACCGACTTTATCGCGCGCGATTTCTTTTTTTAAGCCAAGAGGTTCAGACCGAGATCTCGAATCAACTTTGTGGACTTATAGTACATCTTGGTCTCGAGGATAAGAGAGAACCTATTTATTTGTATGTACATTCGCCTGGCGGGTTGGTAATTCCTGGACTAGCTCTTTATAATATTATGCAATCATCGAAACCAGGGGTCCATACAATAGGCATCGCAAGAGCTTATTCAACGGGATCTTTGATATTGGCTGGAGGAAAAATGCTCAAACGTCTAGCACTCCCTCACTGTACGGTAATGGTCCATCAACCTGCTAGTTCTTATTTTGAGGACCCCTTGGCAGAAAGTGGGCTTGACGCGGAGGATATAGTGGAGCTACGCAACCTCGTCATACAGGCTTATATAGCAAAGACGGGCAAACCTTATTGGTTTATAGCTGACGCCCTGGAGAGAGACCAACTTCTCTCACCAGAAGAAGCCAGAGCTTACGGAATTGTTGATGTTGTAGGATATGATAAGCCTTGAATGAAAAAAAAATAATAAAAAAATGGATTTTGCAGAAATATGCGGTTGGAGATTCTACCTCCGACATTCTATTAAATTAACTAGAATAAATTAGACAAATTCCGAACGATCTGGTTAGGATCAATCTAAACCAGCCCATTAGATATATTATATAATTCAACATGCCAACTATTAAACAACTTATTAGAAATACAAGACAGCCGATTCGAAATGTCACGAAATCCCCTGCTCTTCGGGGATGTCCTCAGCGCCGAGGAACATGTACTAGGGTGTATGTGCGACTCGTTTAGATCATGAGCTAAAGTAAGAAATTTCAGTATGAATGATCGGTACCGTAAATAGGATCGAATGGAAGACAGAACTCCATTCACTATTAAAATGCAAAATAAGCAAATGGATCCCTTTATTGTGTATGAAGTTTATGGTTTTCATTGGTGCAAATCCAATCACCTGAATCAAAGATGAGAGGAAATTCTCCATTGGTAGCAAATGGTTATCCATTAAGCGGAGAAAATCTTATGAAAATAAAAAAAGCATAAAAATAAAGTCCCCACTCGGTCAAGAACGGACTACGAGGGTCAGCTACCAAGCTAACTTTCCTAATGAAATACCGTTACTGTATAGGTGGGTCTGATTGTGAAAGACCTATTACTGGACAATTCGTGGGTAGAGCCAAAGAGTTTGGTGTGAACTATACAAGTTACCTATAGATTCAATGAAGTAAAGGCTCCGGTGTATAGAGAAGACCTCACCGTTTAAGAAATAACCATAGAAACGATGGAACCCACCTTTTCCATTTAATTAGAATTTAGATTTTTTTTGACACCTAGCAAAAGATCATTTCTTACTTTTTTTATATTTTATATTATATTTCGCAGTAAAATAACTAAAAACAAAAAAGAAAAAGGTGGTCGGGAAGGTTAGAGTAGCTAAAGCCATTGGAAGTTCTATTTTATACATTGGAAAAATCCGTTTGGTTATTAGTTATTAATAGACCAAAAGAATAACTGAAAGAAAAGAAATCAAGTAGTTATTTGTCAAAGTTTTTTTATTCAATGACCAGAATTAAACGCGGATATATAGCTCAGAGACGTAGAAAAAAAACTCGTTTATTTGCCTCAAGCTTTCGAGGGGCTCATTCAAAACTTACTCGAACTATTACTCAACAGAAAATAAGAGCTTGGGTTTCGGCTCATCGAGATAGGGATAACCAAAAGAGAAATTTTCGCTGTTTGTGGATCACTCGGATAAACGCAATAATTCGAGAAAAGGGAGCATGCTATAGTAAATTTATACATGATCTATACAAGTGGCAGTTGCTTCTTAATCGTAAAATACTGGCCCAAATAGCTGTATCAAATAGGAATTGTGTTTATATGATTTCGAGCGAAATCAGAAAAGCAGTAGATCGGAAAGAATACGCTGGAATAATCTAAATGGAGTTCCCCGGAGAATGAACTCCGGGAAGGTGGAGTCGAAGTGACTCAGAGAAAATATGCTAAAGTAGTCAAAATGAATGAACACATTAAAAAAAAATCTTTTTTTTTTTTTGGTCGATTCATTTTTTCTTACGACACGATACTCAAATCTGGATTCTCAGATTTGTCGAACAAAACCCGAACCCTCGTTTAAGTTCGGATTCGAATTCTGATTCAAATGAACAAAGAATAAGCCTATTTATTTCGGGTTCTAAGACCACCAGTCGTTCTAGAGGTCGACCTGGTTCTTTCAAATTTTTTCTCATTATTGAGAAAAGGTAAGAAAGATAAAATACGAGCTTGTTTTATAGCAATGGTAATTAATCGTTGTTGTTTCAAGGTCAATCTATTCACCCGTCTAGATAATATTTTTCCCTGTTCGCTAACAAATCGATTAATTAAACTCATGTTTCTATAATCAATTCGATCCCCCGGCTGAATCGGGGGCAAACGCCTACGAAAAGATCGCTTGGATTTCAGAAAAGGTCGCTTGGATTTCAGAAAAGGTCGCTTGGATTTATCCATGATTTTTTTAGTTTATTAATTTATTATCCTGAAAATCCTATTTATTAATTGTCATTCTAACCCCAAAAAGTAGGATTCTTTTTGATTTATATATGTTCTATATAATGTCATTTTTCCGTTTGAAAGGAAAGGATAAGACATAGTAGGTCGATCTATTTCTTTATTTCCACATGACTCGTATGTTTGTAACAATAGGGACAGAATTTTCGTAATTCTAATTGATTTGGTGTATTGTGCACGTTCTTTTCAGTAATATATCTGGAAATGCCCGTTGATACCTTCTTACCACCGTTTCGGATACAATCCTTACATTCCAACAGCACTGTTACTCGCGCGTTTTTTCTCTTGGCCATTAACCTCCTTTGAATTTTCATTTTTGATTTACTCAACTCTTCTATTTCTATTTGATTTTTATTCGAAAAGGAATAAAAAGGAAAAAATAACAAATCGAAGTTACTAACTTGAAATCCAATCCTAAAAAGGAATAAAAAAGCAAAGCCATAGGATAAGTAAGACAATGATTTCAAAAATCTATTTCACCCTGAAATAAGCTATTTCAATTAAAGATCTTGTATCCTTGCTCTTGACTCACATTTTATACTATACTCTACTCCCATGCCTCTATTTATTCATTTCATTGGAATGGAATCTGAGTCTCCACGACGTTGAATCCACTTTTATTCTTTCTCTTTCGTCCCTTATTTTTTAACTAAAAAATAAAATAAGAATAAAAGGAAAAAAGAGAAAAGGGGGGTACGGGTTGGTTACCGATATCGGATTCTATATAGAATGTTCGTCATTCCTTCCGCTGTAAATAATGTAAATAACTAGAATCAAAAAAAGGGAAATGTCAACGCATCCGGGAAAAAACGATTAATCTCTATCAATAGACCTGCTAAAATCCCAAACCATAGCGTACTTAGTACTGGAGCCACGGAGAGATATGTTTTTAGATCTCGCATTGAAAAACCTCCTTTTTTTTGAATTATTGAAATACATAACGATAATGCATATATGTTCAGATGCATGTGTAGGTAAGGTCTACTTAGAGTTGTACACGGAATCGCTAATTCATTCAAATTGAAATTCAATGGAAATGTACAACACTCCATAAGATTTCTCTTTTCTATTAGTATATTAATTATTATATTATTATAATGTTCTTACATGAGACAAATAAAGAGTAAATGACTAGAAAAAGTGTGATTCGAAATGAATAAATAGGGATGTGGAAAACAAGACA